TTTAGTGATAGGTTCTATAGGAACTGGACGATCCTGTTTGGTCAAATACCTAGCGACAAACTCCTATGTTCCTTTCATTACGGTATTTCCGAACAAGTTCCTGGACGACAAGCTTAAAGGTTATCTTATTGATGATATCGATATTGATGATAGTGACGATATTGATGATAGTGACGATATTGATGATAGTGATGGTATTGATGATAGTGATGATGACCTTGATATTGATATGGAGCTGCTAACTATGACGAATGTGCTAACTATGTATATGACGCCGAAAATAGACCGATTTGAGATCACCCTTCAATTCGAATTAGCAAAAGCAATGTCTCCTTGCATAATATGGATTCCAAACATTCATGATCTGCATGTGAATGAGTCGAATTACTTATCCCTCGGTCTATTAGAGAACTATCTCTCCAGTGAAAGATGTTCCACTGGAAAGATTCTTGTTATTGCTTCGACTCATATTCCCCAAAAAGTGGATCCCGCTCTAATAGCTCCGAATAAATTAAATACATGCATTAAGATACGAAGGCTTCTTCTTCCACAACAACGAAAGCACTTTTTCATTCTTTCATATACTAGGGGATTTCACTTGGAAAAGAAGATGTTCCATACTACTGGATTCGGGTCCATAACCATGGGTTCCAATGCACGAGATCTTGTAGCACTTATCAATGAGGCCCTATCAATTAGTATTACACAGAAGAAATCCATTATAGAAACTAATACAATTAGATCAGCTCTTCATAGAAAAACTTGGCATTTTCGATCCCAGATAAGATCAGTTCAGGATCATGGGATCCTTTTCTATCAGATAGGAAGGGCTGTTGCACAAAATGTACTTCTAAGTAATTGCCCCATAGATCCTATATCTATCTATATGAAGAAGAAATCATGTAAGGGAGGGGATTCTTATTTGTACAAATGGTACTTCGAACTTGGAACGAGCATGAAGAAATTAACGATACTTCTTTATCTTTTGAGTTGTTCTGCCGGATCGGTCGCTCAAGATCTTTGGTCTTCATCCAGACCCGATGAAAAAAATGGGATCACTTCTTATGGATTCGTTGAGAATGATTCTGATCTAGTTCATGGCCTATTACTATTATTACTATTAGAAGTAGAAGTAGAAGGCGCTCTGGCTCTGGCGGGATCCTCACGGACAGAAAAAGATTGCAGTCAGTTTGATAATAATCGAGTGACATTGCTTCTTCGTTCCGAACCAAGGAATCAGTTAGATATGATGCAAAATGGATCTTGTTCTATCGTTGATCAGAGATTTCTATATGAAAAATACGAATCGGAGTTTGAAGAAGGGGCCCTCGATCCGCAACAGATAGAGGAGGATTTATTCAATCACATAGTTTGGGCTCCTAGAATATGGCGCCCTTATGGCAATCTATTTGATTGTATCGAAAGGCCCACTGAATTGGGATTTCCCTATTGGGCTGGGTCATTTCGGGGCAAACGGATCATTTATCATAAAGAGGATGAGCTTCAAGAGAATGATTCGGAGTTCTTGCAGAGTGGAACCATGCAGTACCAGACACGAGATAGATCTTCCAAAGAACAAGGCTTTTTTCGAACAAGCCAATTCATTTGGGACCCTGCGGATCCATTCCTTTCCCTATTCAAAGATCAGCCCTTTGTCTCTGTGTTTTCACGTCGAGAATTCTTTGCAGATGAGGAGATGTCAAAGGGGCTTATTGCTTCCCAAACAAATCCTCCTACATCTATATATAAACGCTGGTTCATAAAGAATACGCAAGAAAAGCACTTCGAATTGTTGATTCATCGCCAGAGATGGTTTAGAACCAATAGTTCATTATCTAATGGATCTTTCCGTTCTAATACTCTATCCGAGAGTTATCAGTATTTATCAAATCTGTTCCTATCTAACGGAACACTATTGGATCAAATGACAAAGACATTGTTGAGAAAGAGATGGCTTTTCCCGGATGAAATGAAACATTTGATTCATGTAACAGGAGAAAGATTCCCCATTCCTTAGCCGTAAAGATATGTGCCCATGAAAAGGGGATTAAGTGGAACAGAATTGGCCGGATGGTAGAGTCGTGGAAACACTTGTTCCTTCCATCTTTTTGGCCTTAGCTCCATGGAACAATATGCTACTGCTGAAACATGGAAGAATTGAAATCTTAGATCACTATGTGTGGATGATATGAACTGCCTAAACAAGAATTCTTGAACGGCGAAAGAGCCTATTACTCGCTACATCAAACAATCTCTACTAACGAAACCATGTAAATCCATCGGAAAATACGCATGTCCGCTGAAATGGTTGTTGCTACCTGCTCCAATAACGAATCATTGGTTTAATTGAATAACTAAAGAAAATAGATAGACCTTTCTCTTCGTCTCAGGTCGATGGATCTTCTCAATTGGAAGATCTCCCATATGGATCATTCCAGTTGACCGAGCCTAATTCTAATTGTTTTGTTCCGAAGCAAAGATATCCACGGAGGCGGGTTCG